GATCCACAAACGACGAAAATTGATTTTTTGCCTATCCCTATCCCGATGAGCCGAAACCAAAGCTCTTATTTTTTGTTGAGTAATAGTTCGAGTAAGTCTTGAATGAGCCCCCCGAAAGCTTGATGCAAATAAACGAATTTTTGTTCTACGTCTCCGAGCGATATATCCCCGTCTAATTCTGGTCATTGAATAAATGAAACTTTAACGAATAACTAATAGATTTCCTTTCTTTCAGTTATTCTTTTGCCCCTTTCCTAATATATTAATAACAAAACGGATTTTTCCAATGTATAAACTAAAAATTCCAATGGCTTTGGCTACTATAACCTTCCCAACCACGATTTTTTATTTTTTCTAGGCATTTCACCTCGAAATACGAAATTGTACTTAAAAAATAGCAATGATAAAGAAATAGTGGATTCCATCGTTTCTATGGTTACTTCTTAAACGGTGAGGTCTTCTCTATACACCGGAGCCTTTACTTCATTTAATCAATGTTATTGCTAACTTGTATAGTTCACATTCTTCGGCTCTACCCATGAATTATCCAGTAATAGGTCTTTCACAACGAGCTCTACCTATACAGTAACGGTATTTAATTATGAAAGTTGGCTGGGTAGCTGACCCTGTTAGTCCGTTCTTGCAAGAGGCGTCTAGGTTAACTAAGATTTCCTCCGCTTAATGGATAACCATTTGCTACCAATGGAGAATTGCTTCTCATCTTGAATTGAGGTGAGTGGTTTTACACCAATAGAAACCATAAATTTCATACACAATAAAAGGGATATGATCCATTTTCTTATTTTTAGATAGTAAATGTAGTTCGTTTTTCCGTTCTATCCTATTTGATCATTGATATTTGAACATTGTCCTCTTTCCTTTGTTCTAGTTCATGATCTGAACGAGTCGCACATACACCCTAGTACATGTTCCTCGACGCTGAGGGCATCCCCGAAGCGCGGGGGATTTTGTGACATTTCTAATTGGCTGTCTTGTATTTCTAATAAGTTGTTTAATCGTTGGCATGTTGAATCATATACATAATGGACTGGTTTAGATCGATCCTAACCGGATGATTATGAATTACAATAGTAAATAAAAATCATAGAATATTAAACTCGGCAGGGTGAATTTTAAATCACGACTTGACGTGAAATTGAAATAAAGGCTATTCTCATTCAACCGCTACAAGATCAACAATTCCATAAGCTTGGGCTTCTGTTGCTGACATAAAAACATCTCTTTCCATGTCTTCGGATACAACCCATAAAGGTTTGCCCGTTCTTTGTACATAAACCCTTGTCAGGGTTTCACGTAGTTTCAGCAGTTCTCCCACTTCCAGGATGAATTCTCCCGTTGCTACTTCAGAAAAAGAACCAGCAGGTTGATGGATCATTACCCTGATGATATAAGATAATAAAAAGTTTCTCTATTTCGCACGATGAGGGGAAGATAAAAGAAAGATAAAAGAATAACAAGAAAAAAGATAGAATCGAACAACCGTACGGGCATTATGCATTGCATACGGCTCTACAATAAAATTGACCCTTACCTTCAAAAAATAGGATCGATTAGACCCCGATCGGTAAATGATCAACTTACCACCCTTCCTTTCGGAGGAATTCAAAAATACTATGATGGCTCCGTTGCTTTATATATTTATTATATTTTTTTGTCTGTGATTTGTCTGTCATTCAGCAATCCCAAAGTTGCTTTTTTGATCAAATAAACTAAGGAAAAAAGAATCTTTTTTTTTTTTTTCGCTCTATACTATAAATATTGTTAAGAGACCTCTGGTGTGAAAAAAAGTTTGTGACGCCGAACTGGACTTCCGATAATAAAATAGGAAATACCTTTTTCTCATATTACTCTCTCGATACATAATCTAATGTTTTGAAAACAGAATTTCTTATATCGAATTCAAAGTGCCATGCTATTATTACTTAATATTCATATTTCATATGGCGAAGGCATAGTCTTCTTTTTTCTCTCAAATAAAAGCCTCATTGGCGCCAAGCGTGAGGGAATGCTAGACGTTTGGTAATTTCTCCTCCTACCAGGATAAAGGATCCCATTGAAGCGGCTGATCCCATGCATATTGTATGTACATCTGGTTGCACAAATTGCATAGTATCATAAAGAGCGACCCCCGGTATTACCCATCCGCCAGGAGAGTTTATAAACAAATACAGATCTTTGGTATCATCCTCGATACTGAGATATATCATAAGACCAATAAGTTGATTTGAGATCTCACTATCAACCTCTTGACCTAAAAAAAGTAATCTTTCTCGATAAAGTCGGTTGATTAGGGTCAAATTGTATCCCCTCGAAACCGTACAGGCGCCTTTTGACGCATACGGTTCAAAAAAAATCAATGTGTAGATTCCAATACTTTTTCTTTTTTCATAGCAAGTTCTTTCTAACTAAAAGGATTTTCTTTGATTTTTCACTAAATATTAGTTTGTCTTCCTTTCCTTATAACGTATAATATATAAAA